AATTAAATAGTGTTCGATTTTTTAGCATTGAGAAATTTACTAACAAATTTAGTAGAAATTTTTAGGCTATATTTAGGAAGTTGTGGGGTTGATTTGGCATGTATATATATATATATATATATAATGCGGATGGCTAATCATATCTCAACTTGTTAGCCTGGACGTTCTCGAACCTTCCTTGGTTTCGGGGTTTGACAAGGAGAACAGGATTTGCTGAGCGTAGGGGGTAAGGGGGTTTGTCGCGTGAAAACCAAAAGGGGGGGCGTATATATCAGGGTAAGTTGAAGAAAGAATAATATGTTATGCACTTGATTGAGTAAAATGTAATTCTTAAGTTATGTCTTTTAATAATGAACCTATATTAATTATATCAAGGAAATATACCACCTTGAGATGTTACTTGTGCCTGCACTCTGAGATGTAATTGAAAGGAAACCAAAAAAGAGAACCCCTATGCATATAAAAGAATGCCCGGCATGTTGGGTAACGAGGAGTATGTAATTACACCATTAATCAGATGCCAGTATAATTATCCGAGGGTGGAGTCTTATATTTATGTACCTGAAATAGGAACCAGATGCAAGGAATAGTTCACAGTGTGCGACCCCCACATTTTGTGTCCCTGATTCTATCATGAATAGAATGCCTTATATGAACCGGTTGGTGGTCTCTTACTACATTAATATGGTTGTGATAAATCATAGTTGGTTATTTCAAGGAAAGTTGTGAGTGCCATTTCTAGGGGAATAATATAGTTCCCAGGTTATAATAAATTATTTTTGAGTTTTAACAATTTGGTCTATGTACGTCTTGGATGTTAGTACTTGCTTTTAGGTTAAGATAAATGAATGGTGATAATACATATATATGCACTAACACAACACATAATATTACGAATAATATTATGTGATGTGTTAAACCAAATATATGTACTACACGCAAATAATGTTATATATGCGTGTTGCACCATATAGGTTACTACCAGAAGATAGTTTAACTTAGAATTCTGGCTTTGGGAGCCAGGGGTGGGAGTTAGAATCTCCTTCTTTTGGCGCTAGGAGGGGGTTTAACCCTCGATCTTCGGATTACAAGACCGATGCTTTTAAACTAAGCTACTAGGGCAAGCTCATTTCAGTGCTTTATTTTCCATTCATCCTGCGAGCGGGGCGAGAACGAGGAAGAGCGCGAAATATAGGACGGACGCGATTTGGCCGATAATAATGTATGGGTGCTCTACGGGTATGCCTCCAATTCATGTCAGAATAATTATATCTGCCACTAAGGTTCAGAATAGGAATTGGGTGACTGGGCGGAAGGTTAGTCCTCGTTGTTTTGAGGTATGTAAGATGGGTACGACCAATAGTACTAGAATGCTGAATAATAGTGCTAGGACCCCTCCTAGTTTATTTGGAATAGATCGTAGGATGGCGTAGGCAAATAAGAAGTATCATTCGGGTTGAATGTGTGGTGGGGTAACTAAGGGATTTGCTGGGGTGAAATTCTCTGGGTCGCCGAGCAGGGTTGGGGAGAATAGGGTTAGGGCTGTAAGGGCTAATAGTATTAGTACGAAGCCAAGGAGATCTTTGTATGAGAAGTACGGGTGGAAAGAGATCTTATCTGCGTCGGAGTTTAGCCCGGCAGGGTTATTTGATCCCGTTTCGTGTAAGAATAGTAGGTGTAGAATGGTTGCACCGGCGATAACGAACGGAAACAGGAAGTGGAAAGCGAAGAATCGTGTTAGCGTTGCGTTATCTACCGAAAATCCACCCCAAATTCATTGGACAAGGGCGTCGCCTATATAAGGGACTGCTGATAATAGATTTGTAATGACAGTGGCACCTCAAAAAGATATTTGTCCTCATGGGAGTACATAGCCCACGAAGGCTGTCATTATGACCAGAAGAAGTAGGACGACCCCAATGTTTCAGGTTTCTTTATAAAGGTATGACCCGTAGTATAGGCCACGGGCAATATGTATATAAATACAGATGAAGAAGAATGATGCTCCGTTGGCATGTATATTTCGGATGAGTCAACCATAATTAACGTCTCGACAGATGTGTGTTACTGATGAAAATGCGGTTGAGATATCAGAGGTGTAATGCATGGCTAGGAATAGTCCTGTTAGGATTTGAGTAATTAAGCATAGTCCTAGAAGGGACCCGAAGTTCCATAGTGCGGAAATATTAGAGGGAGTTGGGAGGTCAACTAGTGCATCATTAGCGATTTTTATTAGTGGGTGGGTTTTTCGTAGGCTTGCCATTAATCGTTCCTGTAGTTGAATAACAACGGTGTTTCTTCAAGTCACTGGTCTCAGTTAAAATCTGAGTAGGAATTATGACCTATTTCGTGTTTTTGTTATTAATAGCTTTGGTTGTGGGGTTGATTGCTGTCGCGTCCAACCCCACACCCTATTTTGCTGCATTAGGATTGGTAGTGGCAGCGGGGGTTGGGTGTGGGGTACTGGTTGGTTGTGGAGGATCTTTTTTGTCGTTGGTTCTTTTTCTGATTTATTTAGGGGGAATGCTTGTAGTGTTTGCCTACTCAGCAGCGCTGGCTGCTGAGCCTTTTCCAGAGGCCTGGGGGAGTCGTTCAGTGGTTGGGTATGTTTTGACCTATTTATTGGGTGTTGTGTTGGTGGCGGGTCTGTTCTGAGGGGAGTGGCACGAGGGTTCTTGGGTTATCATCGACGGGTTAAAAGAATTTTCGATGTTACGGGGGGATGTTGGGGGCGTAGCCATGATATATTCCTTTGGGGGGGCAATGTTAGTTATTTGTGCTTGGGTGCTTCTCTTAACTCTGCTTGTGGTGCTGGAGCTGACTCGGGGTTTAAGCCGTGGAACACTGCGGGCGGTTTAAATAATGGCTAGGATAATTGCTAATGTTGTGGTTAAAAGGAGGATGGTTAAATATGTTTTAATTGTTCCTCGTGAAATATCATTTATTATTTTTGCTATCATTATTTGTGTAAGTGATATCCCTTTTGGGCCCGCAGTTTGAAGTCACGTTTGGTCGAGTTTAGTAGCAGCTGATTGTCCTAGAATTAGGGTTATTTTTGGTGAGAGTCGGTGTACTAATGCAGGGAAATATCCTAGCATATTTGAGAAATGATGTGCGGAGGCTTTATAGCCAGTTTTAGTTGGGTTATTGGTTGTGGCTGCAAGCTCTATGGCCATCAGAAGTCCAAGAATAGTCACGATAAGAGCTGCTATTTTTAGGGTGGGGGGTATTGTTATGACAGGTGTTTTTAAGGGAAGGAAGTTGTATGTAATAACAAGTCCTGCAATAATGCTTCCTCAGGCAAGCCGTTTAATAGGATTAATCACTAACGGGTTGTTTTCGTTAATAGGGGATAGTGGAAGGAACCGTGGGGACCCTATAGTTACGAAATATACGAGTCGGAAGCTGTAAACTGCAGTGAAGGAGGTGGCAATAAGTGTTAAGGTTAGGGCACAGGCGTTAAGGTAGGAGGTGTTTAGGGCTTCAATGATAGCATCTTTTGAGAAGAAGCCTGCTAGGAATGGGGTACCTGTTAGTGCTAGGCTCCCAACCGTGAGATAGGCCGAGGTGGCAGGCATGAGTTTGTGAAGACCTCCTATTTTTCGAATATCTTGTTCATCATTTAGGCTATGAATGATAGATCCGGAGCATAGGAAGAGCATGGCCTTGAAGAACGCGTGTGTACAGATATGAAGGAATGCTAATTGTGGCTGGTTTAATCCAATTGCAACCATTATTAATCCGAGCTGGCTTGATGTTGAGAAAGCGACAATTTTCTTGATGTCATTTTGGGTTAGGGCACAGGTGGCTGTATATAAGGTGGTTAATGCTCCTAGACACAGACAAACTGTTAGTGCGAGTTTATTATTCTCTATAAGTGGGTGAAGGCGGATCAATAAGAAGATGCCCGCGACTACTATAGTGCTTGAGTGAAGTAGCGCTGATACTGGTGTCGGGCCCTCTATGGCTGATGGAAGTCATGGGTGCAGGCCGAACTGGGCCGACTTGCCTGCTGCTGCAAGGATGAGTCCGATTAAGGGGGTTGTTATGTCGGAGCTTTTTGATAAAGAGAAAATTTGTTGAATCTCTCAGGAATTTAGATTTATTGCGAATCAGGCTATAGCGAAGATTAGTCCGATATCCCCGACACGGTTATAAATAACTGCTTGGAGGCCTGCCGTATTGGCGTCGGCTCGTCCGTATCATCAGCCAATAAGTAGAAAGGATATGATTCCAACTCCTTCCCAACCGATAAATAGTTGGAATATATTGTTTGCTGTAACGAGAATAATTATGGCTACTAGGAACAATAGTAAGTATTTGAAGAATCGGTTAATGTTGGGGTCAGAGTGTATATATCATAGTGCAAATTCTAGAATAGATCATGTTACATAGAGGGCGATAGGGGTAAAAATAAGGGAATAGTGGTCAAATTTAAAGCTAATGTTCGCGTCAAATACCTGTGTGTTTATCCATTGTCAGTTTGTAACAATACTCTCTACCCCTTGATCTAGGAAAATTATAAGTGGTAATAGGCTGATGAAGAAGGCAGTACTGATAGCAGTTTTAACGTGTGTAGCTGCTCATTCTGGTTTTTGAGGGTTTGGATTTAGTGTTGTGAGTAGAGGAAAGACAAGGATTATTAGAATTAAAAGGAATGAGGATGATATGGTAAGGGTTGTTAGGGTCATAGCTTCCGCTTGGATTTGCACCAAGAGTTTTTGGTTCCTAAGACCAATGGATGAGCTGTTATCCTTCGGAAGCGTAAAGAAGCCGAGGATTTTAACCTCGGTGCATAAGTATTAGCAGTACTTACTGATCTCTGTCCTTCCTTGGTGAGTAAGGGGATTTTAACCCCTGTCTTCAGAATCACAATCTGATATCTTGGCTAAACTATACTTACTAGTAACATCATCCTCACATAAGTTCCGGTTTTGTTACAAGAAGGATTACTGGCATAAAGTGAAGGGCTATTAGTAAGTGTTCCCGGGTGTGGAATGGTGGAAGTTTTATAACGTGGTTAGGGGTCGGCCCGCGCTGAGATATTAAGAACATATAAAGGGAGTAGCCTGCGGTGATTAATGTCCCTAATCCGGTGAGTGCAATGGTTCAGGGGGACCAGTTAAGTAGGGTTGTAATAATTATAAGTTCCCCTATTAGGTTAGGGAGCGGGGGCAGTGCTAGGTTGGCTAGGTTAGCAATGAATCATCACACTGCTGTTAAGGGGAAAATTACTTGTAAGCCTCGAGCAAGGACTATGGTTCGACTATGGGTTCGCTCGTAAGCCGTATTGGCTAGGCAGAATAGTATGGAGGATACTAATCCATGGGCAACTATTAGAATGATTGCTCCTGAAAATCCTCATGGGGTTTGAATCAGGATGCCTCCTGCTACAAGTCCTATATGGCTTACAGAGGAGTAGGCGATTAGTGATTTGAGGTCGGTCTGTCGTAGGCAAATAGAGCCTGTTATGATGATGCCCCAGAGTGCTAGGACGATGAATGGGTAAATTAGTTCTTTAGAGAGTGGGTCTAATATTACTATTATCCGCATTATTCCGTATCCGCCAAGTTTTAGTAGAATTGCTGCTAGTACCATAGATCCTGCAACGGGGGCCTCTACGTGTGCCTTTGGCAGTCATAGGTGTACTCCATATAAGGGTATTTTTACTAAAAAGGCGATTAAGCAACCTGCTCATCAGATCTTGTGGCCTCAGGAATCTAACAATAGTGGTTGGGCATATTGGATAACAAATAGGGATAAAGTCCCCGTAGATTGTTGAAGCAGAAGTAGGGCTACTAGGAGTGGCAGGGACCCGGCTAGGGTGTAAAATAGAAAGTAGGTGCCTGCGCTGAGGCGTTCAGTCTGATTACCCCAGCGGGTAATAATAATAAGGGTGGGAATAAGTGTGGCCTCAAACATAATATAGAACATGATGATTTCTGTGGCGCCAAAGGCTATAATTAGGAATGCTTGTAGCGAGGTTAGAAGTGTGATGTAGAGGCGTTGTCGGTTAATTGGCTCAGGGTTAATATGATTCTGACTAGCCAAAATCATTAAGGGTAGGAGTCAGCATGTCAGGACCAGGAGGGGTGTAGATAGGGGGTCTGTGGCTAAATATGAATTGGACATAATCCATCCGGTTTCTGATGTTCACTTAAGTCATGTGAGGCTAATAAGGGCAATTGAGAAACCATGAGCGGTTGTGGTTGTTCAAAGTCATTTGGGGGAAGTCAATCAGATCGTTGGGAATATTATGATTGTGGGAATTAACACTTTTAGCATTGTAGAAGATTGAGGTTTTGTAAACGGTCAGTGCCGTGGGTCCGGGCTGTGGCTACCAAGAGTGCAAGGCCTGTACTTGCCTCACAAGCGGAGAAGGCCAGTAGTAGTATAGGGGCTGTAGAGAAACTGGTTGATTCAAATTGTAGCGTTCATAGAGCTAGTGCAATAAATAGGGATAGTATTATTCCTTCTAAACATAGTAATGCGGAAAGTAGATGTGTGCGATGGAATGCTAACCCTATAAGTCCTAGAATAAAGGCTGAGCTAAAGCTAAAGTGTACTGGTGTCATAAGGGGGCCGTGGACTTAAACCACAATTTTCTGAGCCGAAATCAGAGGTCTTTTTTGGACTAGCACCCTATTCCGCTCACTCTAGGCCTCCTTGGGTTCATTCGTAAATTAATCCAAGGGTTAATAGCATTAGGACTGTAGTGGCTCAAAAGAATGTTCCGGTGGGGCTGTGGAGTTGATCTCCTCACGGTAGGGGGAGGAGGAGGGCAATTTCTAGGTCAAATAAAAGGAATAGGATTGCTACCAGGAAGAATCGTAGGGAGAAGGGCAGTCGGGCAGATCCTAGCGGGTCAAACCCGCACTCATAAGGGGAGAGTTTCTCTGCATCTGGGTTTATTTGTGGTAATCAGAAAGAGACAATTGCCAGAACTGATGATAGGGCTACTGTAATAGTAAAAATAGTTGTAATTAAATTCATTATCTTTCCTTGGGGTTTAACCAAGACTGAATGATTGGAAGTCATTTGTACTAAGTTTAATACTAGAAAGATATGAGCCTCATCAATAGATTGATACGTAAAGGAATAGTCAGACCACGTCTACGAAGTGTCAATACCAGGCAGCGGCTTCAAAGCCGAAATGGTGTTCAGATGTAAAGTGGTATTGAATCTGGCGGAGGAGGCAGACAGCCAGAAAGGTTGAGCCAATAATGACATGTAGTCCGTGGAATCCTGTGGCGACAAAGAATGTAGAGCCATATACTCCGTCTGCGATGGTAAAAGGTGCTTCGTAATATTCTATAGCCTGGAGAGCAGTAAAGTAAAATCCCAGGAGAATTGTAAGTGCAAGAGACTGAATGGCTTGTTTTCGCTCACCTTCTATAATGCTGTGATGGGCTCATGTAACTGTCACTCCGGATGCTAATAATACGGCTGTGTTGAGGAGGGGTACTTCAAAGGGGTCTAATGTAATAACTCCTGTGGGGGGTCAGCAGCCCCCTAGTTCAGGTGTTGGGGCTAGGCTCGAGTGGTAGAAGGCTCAAAAGAAGCCTAGGAAAAAGAATACTTCGGAGGTAATAAATAGGATTATTCCGTATCGTAATCCTTTTTGCACTGGCGGTGTGTGGTGGCCTTGAAAGGTTCCTTCTCGAATAACATCACGTCATCACTGAAATATTGTAAGAAGTAGCAGAATTAGTCCGAGGGTTATCAGTGTTACTGAGTGGAAGTGAAACCAGATTGCTAGGCCGGATGTTATTAGTAGGGCACCGACGGCTCCGGTTAGTGGTCAGGGGCTAGGATCAACCATATGATATGCATGTGCTTGGTGGGCCATTAGACGTTCTCTTGTAAATAGAGGCTTAGGAGTAGCACAAAGACGTAGGCCTGAATTATTGCTACCGCAACTTCTAGAAGTGTTAAAAGGAATAGTACGGCAGCCGTTAGGATTGCTACGGCTGGCATTATGGGTAATAATACGAATACGGCGGTGGCAATGAGTTGGATTAGTAGGTGGCCTGCAGTTAGGTTAGCTGTGAGTCGGACCCCTAAAGCTAATGGTCGGATGAATAGGCTAATTGTTTCGATAATAATTAGTACAGGAATCAGCGGAATAGGAGTTCCTTCTGGTAGAAGGTGTCCGAGGGCAACTGTTGGTTGGTTTCGCATGCCAATAATTACTGTGGCGAGTCATAGTGGTACGGCAAGTCCTATATTTAAAGATAATTGTGTTGTAGGTGTAAAGGTATATGGGAGGAGGCCTAACATATTAATAGTGATAAGAAATACTATTAATGAGGTTAGTAGCAGTGCCCACTTATGTCCTCCTACATTTAGAGGTATTATTAGTTGATTAGTAAAGCGGTTAATAAACCATGTCTGAACAGTAATAAGTCGGCTATTTATTCAGCGAGATGATGGGGTTGGAAATAATACTCATGGTAGTGCAATTGCAACGGCGATGAGTGGAACTCCCAGGAAGGACGGGCTTGCGAATTGGTCAAAAAAGCTCGTTATCATGGTCAGCTTCAGGATTCAGTTTTGTGTTTTTCTTCACTTATTGGGGCAGGTTCATTTGGTGTTGTGTGATTTAAAACCTTGGTTGGAATGATAGTGAGGAAGATAATTCATGAGAATATTAGGATTGCGAATCAGGGATTGGGGTTGAGTTGGGGCATTTCACTAGAGGTGGTCGGTAGTCACCAAACTTTGGCTTAAAAGGCCAACGCTTTGTCCAATAATTAGCTTTCTAGTGAGGCGTCTTCTAGTATTAATGAGGATCAGCTTTCAAAATGTTCTAGTGGGACGGCTTCGACTACAATAGGCATGAAGCTGTGGTTGGCCCCACAGATTTCAGAGCATTGTCCATAAAATACACCTGGGCGTGAGGCGATAAAGGCAGTTTGATTTAATCGCCCGGGCACCGCGTCCATTTTTACACCAAGAGATGGGATAGCTCAAGAGTGTAATACGTCTTCGGCGGATACTAGAACACGAATTGGTGATTCTATTGGGACTACTATTCGGTGGTCTGTTTCTAGAAGTCGAAATTGGCCTGGTGTGAGGTCTTGAGTTGGGATTATGTACGAGTCAAATCCCAGGTCTTCGTAGTCTGTGTATTCATAGCTTCAATATCATTGGTGTCCTATGGCTTTGATCGTTAAGTGAGGGTCATTAATTTCGTCTATAAGATATAAAATTCGAAGGGAAGGGAGAGCAATTAAAATTAGAATAACCGCTGGTAGAACTGTTCATACAATTTCGATTTCTTGGGAATCTAAGATATACTTATTGGTAAGTTTAGTTGAAACCATTGCAACAATAATATAGAGTACTATTGTGCTAATTAAAAATACAATTATTAGGGCGTGGTCATGGAAGTGAAGAAGTTCTTCTATAACGGGTGATGCCGCGTCTTGGAATCCTAGTTGTGTGGGATGTGCCATTAAGGTTAAGGCATACAGGGCTCTAACCTGCGATTTCACCTTGACAAGGTGATGTAATTGCGTATTTTACTAATGTCTTTAGAAGAAAGTGACAGAGTGGTTATGTGACTGGCTTGAAACCAGTACATGGGGGTTCAATTCCTCCCTTTCTCGTTAGTTTGATTGAACTTGGACAAATGCTGGTTCCTCAAACGTGTGATATGGGGGAGGGCAGCCGTGGAGTCATTCTACATTTGTTGTAGTTAGTTCTACTGAGGATACTTCTCGCTTGGCGGCGAAGGCTTCTCAGAGGATAAATAGGAATATAATCACTGCTACTAATGAGATTAGTGAGCCAATAGATGATACTGTATTTCATAGGGCATAGGCGTCTGGGTAATCAGAGTATCGTCGCGGTATTCCTGCCAAGCCTAGGAAATGTTGTGGAAAGAATGTAAGGTTAACGCCGATAAATATTACAGCAAAATGGATTTTCGTTCAAGTGTCATTTAAGGTGTATCCTGAAAATAATGGGAATCAGTGAACGAAGGCTGCTATAATAGCAAATACAGCTCCTATTGATAATACATAATGGAAGTGGGCAACTACATAGTATGTGTCATGAAGGACAATATCAAGTGATGAATTAGCAAGGACAATTCCTGTTAGTCCACCCACTGTGAAGAGGAAAATAAACCCTAAGGCTCATAATATAGGAGTTTCTCATTTAATAGAACCCCCGTGGAGTGTTGCAAGTCAGCTAAACACTTTTACACCGGTTGGAATGGCAATAATTATTGTTGCGGATGTAAAGTAGGCACGGGTGTCTACGTCTATTCCGACAGTGAATATGTGATGAGCTCAGACGATGAACCCAAGGAGGCCAATAGCCATCATAGCTCAAACTATTCCTATATAACCGAATGGTTCTTTTTTGCCTGCATAGTAGGCTACAACATGTGAAATGATGCCGAAGCCTGGTAAAATAAGAATATAAACCTCTGGGTGACCAAAGAATCAGAATAGATGTTGATATAGGATTGGGTCCCCCCCTCCCGCAGGGTCGAAGAATGTGGTATTAAGATTTCGGTCTGTGAGAAGTATTGTAATTCCGGCAGCCAGGACAGGTAGTGATAGTAGTAGGAGTACGGCAGTTACAAGTACAGCTCACACAAAGAGAGGCGTTTGATATTGGGAGATGGCTGGGGGTTTCATGTTAATAATTGTAGTGATAAAGTTGACTGCCCCTAAAATTGACGATACACCTGCTAGGTGGAGAGAGAAGATTGTGAGGTCTACTGATGCCCCTGCGTGAGCAAGATTGCCTGCGAGTGGTGGATACACAGTTCACCCTGTCCCAGCGCCGGCCTCAACGCCAGAAGAAGCCAACAATAGCAGGAATGATGGGGGTAGAAGTCAGAAGCTTATATTATTTATTCGTGGGAATGCCATGTCTGGTGCACCAATTATTAGGGGTACAAGCCAGTTTCCGAATCCACCAATGAGAATTGGCATTACTATAAAGAAAATTATTACGAAGGCGTGGGCGGTAACGATAACATTATAAATTTGGTCATCACCTAAGAGTGATCCGGGTTGGCTTAATTCAGCCCGAATAAGGAGGCTTAAAGCGGTTCCCACCATCCCGGCTCAGGCACCAAATACAAGATAAAGGGTACCAATGTCTTTGTGGTTTGTAGAAAAGAATCAGCGTGTAATTGCCACAGGTAGGATAGCCGAGTGCCTAGGCGGTGGGTTGTAGCCCCGAAGACAGAGGTTCAAGTCCTCTTCCTACCACAGCCCCGTGGTGGAGTAACACGTTGGATTGCAAATTCAGAGACGCAGAGTAATACCCTGCCGGGGCTTTTCCCGCCTTACTAGGCCAACGGCGGGAAAAGTAGATGGATGCTCGCTGGCTTGAGCGTTTAGCTGTTAACTAAAAGTTTGTAGGATCGAGGCCTTCCCATCTAGAAAGGCCTTAGTTTAATAAAAACATTTGATTTGCAATTAGAAAATGCAAGATAAACTCTTGTAGGTCTTATCAGGGACTAGAAGATTTTCACTTCTGCTTAGAGCTTTGAAGGCTCGTGGTCTTATGCTATCCTAAGTCCCTAGGTGACTAGTATTATAATAGTTGGTGTTACGGGTAGAAGGCCCAGGGCTATTACGGTGAACAAGGCTAGGGGAAGAGAGGGTTGGGATGTTTGAATTCGTCAGGGGGTGGTAGAGGCAGTAGTGTTGGGGGAGATGGTAAGTGTTATTGCGTAGCAAAGGCGCAAATAAAAGTACAGGCTAAGTAGGGCGGCAATAGCCATTACTGTGGCAACAAGGGGGAGGTCTTGTTTTGCTAGCTCTTGTAGAATTAATCACTTTGGTATAAATCCAGTGAGTGGGGGTAGGCCCCCAAGTGATAATAATACAAGGGCAGTGGTTGCCGTTAAGATAGGGCTTTTCGATCAGACGGTTGCGAGAGTGCCAATCTTTGTGGCGGATGAAACCTTTAGGGTGAGGAATGCTGCAGATGTTATAAAGATATATGTTAATAGTGCAAGAAGGGTAAGTTGGGGGGCATATTGAAGTACAATAATCATTCAGCCCATGTGTGCAATTGAGGAGTAGGCCAAGATCTTTCGTAGTTGGGTTTGGTTTAATCCGCCCCATCCGCCCACGAGGGTAGAGGTGAGTCCCAGTGTGGTAAGGAGTAGGGGGTCAATAGCTTGGGCTGTTTGAATAATAAGGGCGAGGGGGGCAAGTTTTTGTCAAGTGGATAAAATTAGGCCCGTGGGGAGGTCTAGTCCTTGTAATACCTCAGGCATTCAGAAGTGTATTGGTGCTAATCCAATCTTAAGTGCTAGGGCGGCCATGACTATTGCGCTGGCAATGGGGTTTGATATGTTATTTATGTCTCACGCTCCTGTTATTCAGGCATTTGTTGTGCTTGCGAACAGGATTATGGCTGCTGCAGTGGCCTGAGTAAGAAAATACTTTGTGGTTGCTTCTACCGCGCGGGGGTGGTGGTGCTGCGCTATTAAAGGGATGATTGCTAGGGTGTTGATTTCTAATCCTATCCAGGCTAATAGTCAGTGGGAGCTGGCAAAGGTTAGGGTGGTTCCTAAGCCAAGGCTGGACAATAATGTTGTTAATACGTAAGGGTTCATTGATGGAGGAGGGAGTTTAACCGTCATGTTCGGGGTATGGGCCCGAAAGCTTATTTAGCTGACCCCATCTTAGAGAGTGGTGTAGAGGAAGCACTAAGAGTTTTGATCTCTTGGGCATGGGTTCGACCCCCTTCTCTCTAAGAACTGAGGGGATTTTAGCCCCTGTAAGTCACTCTATCAAAGTGGTCCCTAGGCATTCGGGCACAGTTCCTAAGTTACAACTGTGGGGGAAGTCCCGCTAGTGCAATTGGGAGAGAGATGTGTCACAAAACAAGGGCTAGGGTCAATGGAAGAAAACTCTTTCATACAAGGTGCATAAGCTGATCGTACCGGAATCGGGGGTAGGAGGCCCGGACCCATAGGAATATTACGGATAAAAATGTGGCCTTGATCATAAGACCAATTGTTGTTAGCTCTGGTATGTTTGGAAAATATGAGGTGCCTAAAAAGAGGATGGCGGATAGGGTATTCATTAGTAAAATATTTGCATACTCGGCTAGGAAAAAGAGGGCAAAGGGCCCTCCTGCATACTCCACGTTGAAACCTGACACAAGCTCTGATTCACCCTCTGTTAAATCAAAGGGTGCGCGGTTAGTTTCTGCCAGGGTTGAGATATACCATATTGCGGCTAAGGGTCATGCAGGGATTAGCAGTCATACACTTTCTTGGGTTGTGTTAAACGTTTGGAGGGTATAACCCCCAGAGAACACAATCACTGAGAGTAAAATAAGTCCGAGGCTTACTTCATACGAAATTGTCTGGGCAACTGCTCGTAGGGCCCCAATTAGTGCGTATTTTGAGTTTGATGCTCACCCTGATCCAAGAATAGAATATACAGCAAGGCTTGATAATGCTAGGATAAACAGAACTCCTAAGTTAAGGTCAATGACGGGGTGAGGTATAGGGATGGGTGCTCAGAGGGTCAAGGCAAGCGTTAGTGCAAGAATAGGGGTTGCTAAAAATAAGAAGGGGGATGAGGTGGAGGGGCGCACGGGTTCTTTGATGAATAATTTTACCCCATCTGCAATAGGTTGTAGCAACCCGTAAGGGCCAACCACATTGGGTCCTTTACGCAGTTGTATATATCCTAATACTTTCCGTTCGAGTAAGGTTAGGAAAGCTACGGCTAGTAGAACAGGCACGATATAGGCGAGGGGATTAATTAGGTGAGTTATTAGGGTGTTCAGCATGAACTGGGAAGAGGATTTGAACCTCTGATTTAAAGGGCTTAGGCCTTTCGCAATTTACCATGCTCTGCCACCCCAGTATGCCCTTATCTTGGGCGGTAGGGGTTTTGGCCCTTCCTTTACTTAGTTTATTTGTTTTCATTAATTAGGGGTGGGGCATGCTTTAAGCATAGGCCCCTCTTTTTCGATCCTTTCGTACTGGAAAAAGTAGCGTTACAGATAGAAACTGACCTGGATTGCTCCGGTCTGAACTCAGATCACGTAGGACTTTAATCGTTGAACAAACGAACCCTTAATAGCGGCTGCACCATTAGGATGTCCTGATCCAACATCGAGGTCGTAAACCCCCTCGTCGATATGGGCTCTGGGAGAGGATTGCGCTGTTATCCCTAGGGTAACTTGGTTCGTTGATCGGCTCTCTAGTCGGATCATTATTGGTCAGATGTTCTGCGGCTTAAAGATGTTTCTCTTGGCTTTAGGGGTTTTGGCCCAATCCACTCGGAGGCTTGTTTTTCCTCCGTGGTCGCCCCAACCGAAGGTAAAATTTCATGGCCACTAAGTTCTTGCTTTTTATTGAGTTGTTTAACGTGGCTAAATTTTGTACCTTAAGCTCCAAAGGGTCTTCTCGTCTTGTAGTATTATACCCGCTTCTGCACGGATAGATCAATTTCACTGACTGGAAGGGGGAGACAGTTAAGCCCTCGTCTAGCCATTCATACAGGTCTCTATTTAAGAGACAAGTGATTGCGCTACCTTTGCACGGTCAAAATACCGCGGCCGTTGAACCCGTAGTCACTGGGCAGGCTGGACCTCCTATACTCAGTCTAGTTGCAGGAGGCGATGTTTTTGGTAAACAGGCGAGGCTTGTGTTTGCCGAGTTCCTTCCCCTTCTTTTAGTCTTTCCCTTAAAATGGCACTCCAGTGTGGGGTTAACGATGCTTGGTTGTGAGGTTTTCTTGAGGTTTTTATTATTCACACTGCCCTCTTGGGTTGGGCTCGTTAAATTCCAGTGGTTGGTCCGATCTGGTTTACACTTGTGGCGGGAGAAGATTGGGTCTTCTTGTTACTCATTTTAGCATAATCTCTTCCATGTAGGCATGGGTCGGCCTAATATAATTAGGGGAGTAAGATTTTTTATCGGTATAATAAATTTCCTTCTGTCTGAGCTTTAACGCTTTCTGCTTAGGTGGCTGCTTTCAGGCCCACTAGAACAGTGTGTCTTATATATTATGATCTTTATCCTCCTGTAAAGGTTGTATCCTTTGTTAAAGGGGCTGTACCCCCTTCAACTAACTCTCGTACTTTTCTCATGTATCTTGGTGATATGTTCCTTGATTTGGGGCGTGCGAGGCTGAACTTCTATCCATTTCTTAGGCAACCAGCTATCACCAGGTTCGGTAGGTCTGTCACTTCTACCCGGAGCTCTTCCCACTCTTTTGCCACAGAGACGGGTTAGCCCTAAATTATATAGGCTGTCTCGGGGTAGCTCACCTGGTTTCGGGGTATCAAACTAAAGGTCTCTTTGCTCGAGGGTACTGGCTAAATCATGATGCAAAAGGTACAAGGTTTAGTCTTTGTTTTTCGGTGCTTATATGGGCTATTTCATCTCTCTTTCAGCTTTCCCTTGCGGTACTTTCTCTATTGCTTTGGTTGAACCTTTTCTGTCTCCCATACTCAGGTAAAAAAATGGTTTAGTTTGTGTTGTTAGGTCTTGTATTGTTATGAATATTGTTAAATTATTTAAGTGATTAAGCTAGCTGGTTGGCTCAGGGCGATCCAATTTGCATGGATGTCTTCTCGGTGTAAGTGAGGTGCTTGGCTAACTCAGCCACACCCTGAATTTAATCCAAGTGCACCTTCCGGTACACTTACCATGTTACGACTTGCCTCCCCTTGTCATCGCTCTGGTGTTAGGTAGCGTTATTGCATTTTGACAGGGGAGAGTGACGGGCGGTGTGTACGCGTCTCAGAGCCGGGTTCAAAAGGACACTCTGCTTCCTTTTTACTACTAAATCCTCCTTCAAGCACTATTTCATGTTGCATGTCCGTAGTGTTCTATAATAGAAAATGTAGCCCATTTCTTCCCGCTTCGTACGCTACACCTCGACCTGACGTTCTGGGTTGTGCCCATTTTGCTTACTTTTATTGCCTTCACAGGGTAAGCTGACGACGGCGGTATATAGGCTGGGGTGGCTAGAAGTGGTGAGGTTTAACGGGGGTTATCGGTTCTAGAACAGGCTCCTCTAGGGGGGTCTGAGGCACCGTCAGGTCCCTTGGGTTTTAAGCTAATGCTCGTAGTACCCGGGCGGACGCCTAATTGTAGTTGGACGTCTAGGTTTATGGCTGAGCATAGTGGGGTATCTAATCCCAGTTTGTTTCTCAGCTTTCGTGGGGTCAGGTGGGCTTTCCTAAAGTTACTTTCGTATATTGGGCTTCGGACTCCTAGAAGCGTATGACAGCCAAGGGGCCATTCGACTTTATTATTTTACTGTCCTTAACCACTCCTTACGCCGTTGTATTATCAACTGGGGCCTCTCGTTTAACCGCGGTGGCTGGCACGAGTTTTACCGGCCCTCATTAACCCTGACTGAGTCAAGTTTTCACTTATGGCTTAATATTTATCACTGCTGAATTCCCTTGGGGGTGTGGCTAGGCCAGGCGTCTTGGGCTAAAGGTTTGTGCCTGATGCCTGCTCCTCGTCCCCGGGCGGGGGATTGAGGGCGTACTCACGGGGTTGCGGAGACTTGCATGTGTAAGTTGGGTTAGAGCTGATAATAAGGTCAGGACCATGCCTTTATGCACGCGGAGCTTGTCAGGGCCCATCTTAACATCTTCAGTGTTATGCTTTGTATTAAGCTACGCTAGC